CAATTGGTCAGAGCACCGCCCTGTCAAGGCGGAAGCTGCGGGTTCGAGCCCCGTCAGTCCCGATGTATCCAAATCCACTAAAAAACTACAGCAATTCATCCTTTATTTTCTATAAATAAACTAGTGCTTGCCCTGTACAATCATTTGATGAAGTATCATCAAACCGCCGTTGTAAACAAATCCAAACAAACAATAGAAGAAATGCAAAAATAAAAAGAATTCTTGTTGGGAATGAAATTATACTATTTGTATCCCTTTGACACAAAAAAGAAACGATGAAAAAGAATGAAAAATTGAAATTTAAATAAAATTAAAGGTGTTTTTGATTGTCTCAGGAATTTACGTTGGAATTCGGTATAGTATGTATAAAGGATCTTCCTGTGTTTATACTATTCAATTCTTGACGATGAATCAATTTGTCAGATATTCTTATTCATGATATTGATCCGATTCGATTCCATCGAGTGTAATTCATATTAATCCCATTGAATTTACAGCCAAAAGATTGATCATCTCTATGGGATTAAATCCCGAGTTATTGCGAATTAAAGAAAAATGAAATAACAAAATTATGGAAGTAAATATTCTCGCATTTATTGCTACTGCACTGTTCATTCTAGTCCCTACTGCTTTTTTACTTATAATATACGTAAAAACAGTAAGTCAAAGTGATTAATTTGAATTAAAAATTCAATTTGGGACTTTTTAGTTCTTATCAATAATTTTAGCGAAGAAATAAAAGAAAAGATTTTCAATTGCGCGTTTTAAATGAAATGATCGACTTATACTCAGCAGTATTCTATGAAAACAGTAATCTATGAGATACTAGATAGTATGGTAGAATTTTTTTTTCTACCATACTGTCTAGTATTGGTATTGTACTATATAAAGTTTGTTGTATGAAGATACAGGTTAGTTTAATATATATCAATCAACACTATTATCTTCATATATATAGATAGAAATTCTATATATAATTATAATGTCCATAGTGTTATGTCCCAATTCTATTTCTTTGCTTCATCAATTTCTATTTGATTTATGTTGATTCCAATCAATCTGAAAGAATCCTAAAGACAGTTTTTACTCTTCCGATTGTATTTCCTCGATTTCAGATTCTTTTTAATATGAATTCCATGAATTACGAGATCCATTGAAAGAAAGATTCAAATCAATAAAGAAATAAAAGTGAAATTAAAACTAAAGTATTTGGAGAACAGAACGATCTATAGAAAAAACGGATCCAGTTTGATTCCTAAACTTAATTATTAGTACGTCTAGAGTCCACTTCTTCCCCATACTACGAGTGAAAGGGAAAATGTAAAGACTACCATTAAAGCAGCCCAAGCGAGACTTACTATATCCATGTGGGTTTTGTCCTCGATCTCTATGAAGGAATTATTCAATTATTGTTCACTAATAATAGTAGAGTTTCTATCACATAGTCAAAAGGGGATTCTGATCCAACACCATTGATGAAAAAATTCAATAAATCCAAATCCAATTAGAACGATTGTTATAATTATAAGATTTCTAGTATAATCGGAAAACATTAAGCCAAAGCAAAATACGCAGAGATAGCCTTTGAAGTAGCAGAAGTAACAAAGGAATGTTAATAACATGTCATAATAATAAGACCCATTCTTTACTTTTGTCGCCTTTCTTTCATTAAGTCAAAAAACTATATATAAAATCAAGCTAGATCATTATATATTGAATACCCCCTTTTTTTTTTTTTCTTTTTTATTTGATATAAATCTTACCATCTACAATTTGCCCTATGACCCAATCGAAGACGTATTATTATGCTCTTGACTAGAGGTTCTTGAAAAGTAAAAATTTCTTTTTGTACTTTACTTTTTAACGTTAATCTTTCTATCTAATAAATAGAAATAAGTAAAAATAACTAAACTAAAAACTAATTAGACATTCAATCAAATTACTATTGATTGAATGCCAGAGTACTCATAAACTTTCATGAGTATGTATACAAAGTATCTTCTGCTCTTTCCGCAATTCAAAATTGAATTCGATTTTCTCTCCCCTATCAATCTAATTCAAGACCCAGCCGGTAGACACTACATTATTAGTGGAGGGACTATCATATAAAAATTGACCCGTTTTTTTTTTCACGACTCGAATCTTTCCTTAAAGCTTAATTGAAGACATTTTATAGAACAGAAAACCCCAGATACTTAGAATCAAGCAAGTATCCAGAGCCTTTTTCCTCCGCCTGCTGCGGCTGGAAAAAACCTAGCAAGTTATCAAAACAGAATAAGTTATTTCGATTCTTTTGTTTATCATCAGGCGACACCCGGATTTGAACTGGGGAAAAAGGATTTGCAGTCCCCCGCCTTACCGCTCGGCCATGCCGCCAAAACGATATAAAATAGATGACAAAATTTGCCTTTGTGCTTTTGTTCTTGTATTTTTAGTTTGGATCCCGTTTTGTTTAATCCCTTTCCTAAAATAAATTTGACTTTTTTGTTTGGATTGGATC